ATAAAGTGTGGTAGAAAGGACTATATATAGTCCTTTCTACCACACTTTAGAGTATTTTATATTATCTAATATTGTATACAATGATATTATCATATAAAGTTGTATTGTATACAGATATAGACTTTATCTAAATGGAGGGTTTATATAGATCAATTTACAATATGTATGTATATGATGTATTAGATGTACATCTAATCTAAATAGTAGACTAGTACATCGAAATAGCAGTCTAATTCTATTTCTTTTTTTCGCTACATCCACTCGATTTCGATCAACCCAAAATAATCGAAGGCCAATTCTTCTAATTCCTAGGTTTCTTATAATTTTATATATAGGTTCCGGGATCCATCAAAAGAATTAATAGAGGAAGAATAGTATAGGAATATACTATAGCAAAAGAAAACAAAACCAAGGAATTTTTTGGATTTCCCATCCCAAGAAGTCATTGATTGAGCCATTAACAGATCATTTACGAAGTTCTATGGTAACTTCTTCAGATTTTGAAAGGAAGTAGATTAGTAAAGGGGACTCGGACCATTTTTCATGCTTAAACATGACATGAGATGAGTCAAAAAAGCATAAAAAAATCTCTAGGAGTCTAAAATGTTAAATGTATGATATGTGGTGGATCACTCAGCGGAAGAAAGATCTAATTTTATTATGTGTAGAACCTCTTTGGACAACCACTAGTCACTTCCAGTAGAAAGTAAGTATCGTCGTAATCTAATAGCAGAACGATTTGTTCTTAGAACAGTGAAAGTAAAGAAAGAGAGAAACAAATAAAGAAAAAACTAGGGATTGGTTTTTTCTCGTTGTAATATCCATAATTCTGGTAAGAAGAGGTTTATCCAAACAGAATATTTAGGAGGAATTCGGTTGGAAAAAATTTCCTATCATGCGTAGATTTGAGTTTTGAAATACAACTAAACTATAGTAATCATTCGTTGTTTGATCGAATGGTTATTATTCATTATTGTCTTTCCAGTATAATTTTGAAAGAGAGACAAGCTTTTTAAAAATAAAGCTTCGAAAAACGATCAATGCAAAACGATCAATTAAACAATTGATACAATTCGATTACTCAATCGATTACTCAATCGATTACTCAATCAATTATTAATATACCTAGAGTCCACTCCTTCCCCATACTACGAGTGAAAGGGAAAATGTAAAGACTACCATTAAAGCAGCCCAAGCGAGACTTACTATATCCATGTGAATTATATCTCCTATTTCTATGAAGGAATTATTCCATTATTGATCAATAATCATAGTAGAATCAATGGCGCAGAGTCAAAATAGGATTCTGACTTAAGGCTATTGATGAACCAATTCAATGAATCCACTCGTAACAGATTCTTTATAGGATTTCTGGTAGAATTGGGAAGTATTAAGTAAAAATATGATACACACACCTTTTCCTTGCAAATTGCAAAGGAATGCTCCTAATGGAACATGTGGGAATAGTAAGACCTATTGTTTGTTTTGTTACCTTTCTTTCATAAGCAAAAAAAAAAAAAAAATATACCATCAAGATAGATAACTATCTATTGGATACCTACATTTCCTATTTGATCTAAGCCTTACTGTCTTTCTTTCTGTGAAAGAATGGGGAGACATCACTACCATTATTACATACATTTTTTTTGTAATCTCCTTACACGACCAAAGAAATCTTTTTTTTTTTACTTTGACTCTGTTATTCTATAAGATAAGAGCCGACCAACCATCCTGATTGAATGTTTGAGTACTCGGAGTCTCTCATAAGTATGGATACAAAGTATCTTCAGTCCTTTCCACAACTCCTAAATTGATTTCCCATCAGTCTATCCAATCTAATTCCAGACAGAGTCAGTAGACCCTACGTTAGTGTAGGTAGTGTAAGATAATTAGGAAGTCTTGATAGTCTTTCGTATAATCTTTTCTTCAATCCTAGGAGCAAAAATGGAATGTCCTTTAGGAACCTTTGGATACCAAGATTTCTGACCTCTTACTTTCGTAGTTCTGGAATTAATAAGTAAGCCTTACCTCATCCCTATTGGTATATCTGTTTGGGCCGCTACCCAGAACCCAAACAGAACCAGATTTTGAGAAAACAACTTACAGTCTTTTATAGAACTATGTATTCTATAAATCAAGTATCGACAAGCTCCGTCCTTTGCCTTTGCTTATGCAGGGCAAGAATTTGTCGAGTTCTATTCTATCAGTAGAATAAGAAATTCTAAGTATTTTGTTGATCAGGCGACACCCAGATTTGAACTGGGGATAAAGGATTTGCAGTCCCCTGCCTTACCGCTTGGCCATGCCGCCAAATCCGATCCAAAATCGATGAAAATATTATTCATCCACATTTTATTACTAATTGTTTTTTTTTCAGAGGGGGATTACTGAACCCTTTTTTTCTTTTTTATTTGTTTTTTGATCTTGAATCTCATTGTGCTTATCCCTTTTCAATCTCTTTCCAAAAATGAATTCTTGTTTCTTATGGGATCTAGTTTAG